ATCTGATAAGGTAGTTTCTAATAATTCATGAAATTGATTAGAATATTCCCACAATTGTAAGTAGATGTGAGATCTATAAATCTTTTTTATTCATAGTTGTAGAAGCGTTTTTTGTTGGAATCGTTTTTTTATTTTAAGGAATTGGTTAATCGTTCAGTAACAAGTAAGAATAGCAAATTTTATTCGATAAACGAAAAAGAACAAAGAATGAAATAATTGGAATCACTAATAATGATGCATGCATTGTTGTATTAGATCGAAATCGGAAGGTTCTTTCTTTACCTAACTACAAAAATGCAGATTTCTGGAAAGATAGAAAATAGAACTTATAAAGCAAAAGAAAATAGAAATGACTAGTCTTAGAATATAGTTGAACCAAAAACACCTATTTTTTTTCGAGTGATCATGTGATAACTTTGTGTTCTCATTGATTCAAGATATTATATCAGTGAACCTATTACGGAATCTACTTAGTTAAAATCAAAGTAAAAGTTTTATAAGATTACTGTTCGCTCTAAAATATAAAGATTTGATACAAAAAAAAAAAAAGAAATGATAAAAAGAGGAATAATTTGATAATTTCATTCCATAATGATTCGAAAAGAGTTTCATTTTAAAACGAAATTAAATGACCCAGTTCTTATTATTCGTTTATAAGTTGAGTTGAAAAATTATCCAAGAATGAATTCGCCGATTAGCGGTATGGGTAGATGTTACAGATGATGAATCCATTTCTTTTTATACAGTTGTGACTTTATCCTTGTTAGTGCTGTCTATAATGATAGATCAATCAAAACCTTTCAATTGGTATTTTTTTATCTCCTATTTTGCAAAAAAGGAAACTCAGGTAAGTGCTTTTTTATAAACATATGTATAAAAAGAACATATTTCATTTAGCTCCTTCATGCCTACCATAACTAGTTATTTCGGTTTTCTACTGACGGCTTTAACTATAACCTCAGCTTTATTTATTGGTCTGAGCAAGATACGACTGATTTGAAATTCATTGCACAATTCATAAAAGGAAATCTTTCCGCGAACTTCTGTGTATTTATAGTTACTTACCGTGTCAATTGCCAATTTTGGTCATTGAGATTCATGGTAATTCGGATTAATATTTAGGTATAGATATTACCTCTTTTTTCTCCTTTCAAACAAATTGAAATGATTGAAGTTTTTCTATTTGGAATCGTGTTAGGTCTAATTCCTATTACTTTGGCTGGATTATTTGTAACTGCATATTTACAATACAGGCGTGGCGATCAGTTGGACCTTTGATTAATTAACATCTCTTTTTTTTATTGACCTCCTCCTTTCTTTAATATCCAGGAGGTCAAATTCAGATTGCCGTTCCAGTTAGTGCTTCAGCCGAATTCGATCGAAGAAGATCCGAATCACGCTCTGTAGGATTTGAACCTACGACATCGGGTTTTGGAGACCCACGTTCTACCGAACTGAACTAAGAGCGCTTTCTTATCATAAAAGATAAGACTGTAAAGAAAAGGATGGGCCCCCAATACATCTTGTATGCATACACTATATAGTATCATAACAATGAAAGATTCTATATGATATGTCCAATGTGAATTGATCTCAAAAAATCCCTCGTTACTGCTCCTTTGAGCAGTAATAGGTAGGGATGACAGGATTTGAACCCGTGACATTTTGTACCCAAAACAAACGCGCTACCAAGCTGCGCTACATCCCTTCCGTTGGTCTACAGTGTCATTGTAGAGAATTCTTGTCTTGTTTTCCACATTGTTATCTCCTCTATTAAAATCTAGAATTTTTATGTCCATTTCGTCTTTTTGGTCTCATTTAACATATAATAATAGTAAAATACTTCTATCTATATGAAAAATGGAATGGAACCCCTAGGAAAAATAAATGAGTCTTTTGGGGGAATATTGGGGAAGAAAGGACGTTTTTTCTGTATTTCACAAAAAGTAAATCTTATTTACTGGATGATTGTACATTTCAATATGTTTCTGTATTACAATAAAATGAAGGAGGTTTTTCAATGCGAGATCTAAAAACATATCTTTCCGTAGCACCGGTACTAAGTACTTTATGGTTCGGTTCTTTGGCAGGTTTATTGATAGAGATTAATCGTTTTTTCCCGGATGCGTTGACGTTCCCCTTTTTTTCATTCTAGTTATTGACGTGGGAAGGAATAAAGAAGATTAGAGATACAATTAAATACCAGCCCAGCCCCCCTCTTTTCTCTTTTTTCCCTTTTTTAGAATAAGGGAGGAAAGAGAAAGAATAAAAGTGCATTCAACAGCTGCGAGACTCAGGTTCAGGTTGGAATTAAATTAATATTCAATTTCTATGTATTCAATTTCTATGGAAGTAGAATACAAACTGTGGTTCTAGGGAAAGAGTATTATACAAGATACTTATATGAAATACTGTACTGTGATTTGAAATCTAGTTTAGAAATCTTTCTATCTTATTTGCTATATTTATTGTAGTGAAATCTTGCATAAGAGGATAGCAAGTTACAAATTCTATTTTGTTTTTTCCTTTCTTCTTTTTCGTTTCGGATTGAAAGAGGAAGAGTTGAGTAAATGAAAAATCCAAAGGAGGTTCATGGCCAAGGGTAAAGATGTGCGAATACCGGTTCTTTTGGAATGTACCACTTGTGTTCGAAACGGTGTTAATGTTAATAAGGCATCAACGGGCATTTCCAGATATATTACTCAAAAGAACCGGCACAATACGCCTAATCGATTGGAGTTGCGAAAATTCTGTCCATATTGTTACAAACATACGATTCACGGGGAGGTAAAGAAATAGATCGAACCGAGCACCTGCGCCCTTATCTTACAAGGAAACGGAAAAAATGACATTATATATATATATATAACATATTTAACATAGTTAAAGATAATTATAAACAAACCAAATCCTATTTTTTTATTCTAATTAGAGATACGGCTGAAATAGGATTTTAGGGATAAGAAATAAACTAACCAAACCATGGATAAATCCAAGCGAACTTTTCTTAAATCCAAGCGATCTTTTCGTAGGCGTTTGCCCCCGATCCAATCGGGGGATCGAATTGATTATAAAAACATGAGTTTAATTAGTCGATTTATTAGTGAACAGGGAAAAATATTATCTAGACGAGTGAATAGATTGACCTTGAAACAACAACGATTAATTACTATTGCTATAAAACAAGCTCGTATTTTATCTTTGTTACCTTTTCTTAATAATGAGAAACAATTTGAAAGAACCGAGTCGACCACTAGAACTCCTAGTCTTAGAGCCAGAAAAAGATAGGTTTACTCTTTCTTCACTTGAATTTGAATTCCCATCCGAACTCAAACGGGGATTGATATTTTATTGGAAAAATCCAAGAATCCGGATTGAATTCTCGTGTCGTAAGAAAAATAAATAATAATCTGGGAAGAAGAAATTTTTTTATTGAACGTGTTGATTCATATTTATTTTGACTACTTTCTCATATTTTATCATATTTCTATTCATTATTCATTTTTATTCGACCTTCCCGGAGTTCATTCTCCGGGCAACTCCGTTTAACCGGTGGATTCCTTCCAACCTACTTCTTTTATGATCTCATTGGAAATCATATAAAGACAATTCCTATTTGATATAGCTATTTGTGCAAGTATTTTACGATTAAGAAGCAACTGTCTCTTGTACAGACCGTTTATTAATCTACTATAACTATAGCATACCCCCCTTTCACGAATTGCTGCATTTATTCGAGTGATCCACAAACGACGAAAATTGATTTTTTGCTTATCCCTATCCCGATGAGCCGAAACCAAAGCTCTTATTTTTTGTTGAGTAATAGTTCGAGTAAGTCTTGAATGAGCCCCCCGAAAGCTTGATGCAAATAAACGAATTTTTGTTCTACGTCTCCGAGCGATATATCCCCGTCTAATTCTGGTCATTGAATAAATGAAACTTTCACGAATAACTAATAGATTTCCTTTCTTTCAGTTATTCTTTTGCCCCTTTCCTAGTATATTAATAACAAAACGGATTTTTCCAATGTATAAACTAAAAATTCCAACGGCTTTGGCTACTATAACCTTCCCAACCACGATTTTTTATTTTTTATAGGCGTTTCACCTCGAAATACGAAATTGTACTATACTAGGTATTAAAAAGAAAAAAATAGCAATGATAAAGAAATAGTGGATTCCATCGTTTTTATGGTTACTTCTTAAACGGTGAGGTCTTCTCTATACACCGGAGCCTTTACTTCATTTAATCAATGTTATTGCTAACTTGTATAGTTCACATTCTTCGGCTCTACCCATGAATTATCCAGTAATAGGTCTTTCACAACGAGCTCTACCTATACAGTAACGGTATTTAATTATGAAGGTTGGCTGGGTAGCTGACCTTGTTAGTCCGTTCTTGCAAGAGGGGTCTATATTAACTAAGATTTCCTCCGCTTAATGGATAAACGTTTGCTACCAATGGAGAATTGCTTCTCATCTTGAATTGAGGTGAGTGGATTTACACCAATAGAAACCATAAATTTCATACACAATAAAAGGGATATGCTCCATTTTCTTATTTTTAGATAGGAAATGTAGTTCGTTTTTCCGTTCTATCCTATTTGATCATTGATATTCGAACATTGTTCTCTTTCCTTTGTTCTAGTTCATGATCTGAACGAGTCGCACATACACCCTAGTACATGTTCCTCGACGCTGAGGGCATCCCCGAAGCGCGGGGGATTTTGTGACATTTCTAATCGGCTGTCTTGTATTTCTAATAAGTTGTTTAATCGTTGGCATGTTGAATCATATACATAATGGGCTGGTTTAGATCGATCCTAACCGCATGATTATGAATTCCTTTTATTCAAATAGTAAATAAAAGTCATAGAATATTACTATGAAACTCAGCAGGGGTAATTCCAAATCACGAATTGACGCGAAATCCAGGCTATTGTCATTCAACCGCTACAAGATCAACAATTCCATAAGCTTGGGCCTCTGTTGCTGACATAA